AATAGAATAGAATCGGTTACTATATTATGAATTCTGAATCTCAAAAAATATATAAAAATTACTGGGAATATTATGTGATTAATAGGTATCCTAAATAGAAAATTCAAGTACACAAGTCGAGAAAGAAATAAGAGATGTTTGAATCAAAATAATTTCTTTTAAAGTTATATTTCAGTCAGAGGACAATATGAATGTTCTATCATACTCAATCAACACACTAAAGGGGTTTTACGATATATCCGGTGTGGAAGTAGGCCAACATTTCTATTGGCAAATAGGGGGGTTCCAAATCCATGGCCAGGTACTTATAACTTCTTGGGTTGTTATTGCTATCTTATTAGGTTCCGCTGCTATAGCTGTTCGGAATCCACAAACCATTCCGACTGGCGGTCAGAATTTCTTTGAATATGTCCTTGAATTTATTCGAGACGTGAGCAAAACTCAAATTGGAGAAGAATATCGCCCTTGGGTTCCTTTTATTGGGACTATGTTTCTATTTATTTTTGTTTCTAATTGGTCAGGGGCTCTTTTACCTTGGAAAATCATACAGTTACCTCACGGGGAATTAGCCGCACCCACGAATGATATAAATACTACTGTTGCTTTAGCTTTACTAACGTCAGTAGCCTATTTCTATGCGGGTCTTACAAAAAAAGGATTAGGTTATTTTGGTAAATACATTCAACCAACTCCAATTCTTTTACCCATTAACATCTTAGAAGATTTCACAAAACCCCTATCACTTAGTTTTCGACTTTTCGGAAATATATTAGCGGATGAATTAGTAGTTGTTGTTCTTGTTTCTTTAGTACCTTTAGTGGTTCCTATACCTGTTATGTTTCTTGGATTATTTACAAGTGGTATTCAGGCTCTTATTTTTGCAACTTTAGCCGCAGCTTATATAGGCGAATCCATGGAGGGCCATCATTGATTAGTCTTAGGAAGAGTCCTTTTTTTAGCTTAGATTAAGGCAATATATGTGTGGCTCAAGATACTCTAATTTTATCAGGATAATTTCTTTCTATTTTGTAAATAGACAAATAGAGTCTACGGTAATAGAAAAACGATCTTCGAAAAGTTTCAACTAAAGGGGAATTGATTAGTATAGAGGGGTCACGGCAGGCAGCTATGTGAAATCCAATGGTTATAAGTTAACTCTTGTAGATTAGATGTTTCAAATCAAAGAATGATTCGAAAATCTGATTGAATTTAAGCTAGAATGGGCAGTTTACGTTATGGAAGAAAGATATGTATATTTGATATTAGATATTGACAAGTTATATATGAACTAATATTTATATTTAATTTGCTCTACTTGCCTAAATTAAGATAGGTATGGTATGTCAGTCGAAGCCCTTCTGTTTCGTTTATGACTGGGAATTGAATGAATAAACAGAGAAAATAAAGAAAAAGATCGAAGAATGATTAGAAAAGGATAGGAACTAAAAAAGATGAAGTCTTTCTAATGATCTAATGATTCAATAATATTCTTATTTCTATTTCAATTTGGAGTTTTTACTTATTTTGACTAGATGAATATTCGAAATGGAATAATTAAGTCATAATTCATTGGTTGATTGTATCATTAACCATTTCTTTTTTTTTTTTGTGTGTGAGGAACTTATCATGAATCCATTGATTTCTGCCGCTTCCGTTATTGCTGCTGGATTGGCTGTAGGACTTGCTTCTATTGGGCCTGGAGTTGGTCAAGGTACTGCTGCGGGCCAAGCTGTAGAGGGTATTGCGAGACAACCCGAGGCAGAGGGAAAAATACGAGGTACTTTATTGCTTAGTTTGGCTTTTATGGAAGCTTTAACAATTTATGGATTGGTTGTAGCATTGGCGCTTTTATTTGCGAATCCTTTTGTTTAATCCGAGAAAAGAAAAAGAAATAAGTATTTTCCATATTTCTTTTCGGGTATTGGACTTGCAGGTTGCTTTTTCACATTATATCAAAATATCGTTCCTACACAATTACTTATTCGTTGAGAAACTAACCTACGGGAAGGACTGATTTGAGGATGAGGAATTAGTGTTACCCACTCGCTTTCTTCCTTCCCCTTTTTAGTCCAAAGGAGAAGTGTTGCAACAAAATAGGTATTTCGCAATTCACCTGAAACCTAGTACCTAAATTTTATTCCATCCAATAAGTATTATTCTTTTAATATTAAGTATTATTCTTATTGCTTGTTGGGAATCTCAATTGAAAAAAGACAATTCATTTCGAAATTGAATCGATTTTTGAACCGATTTTCTATTTATGAAGTAGCAAAGAGGTGAAGTAATACAACGATTTTTTTAGTTTATCTATAAGAGGAGCTTATATGAAAAATGTAACCGATTCTTTCGTTTTCTTGGGTCAATGGCCATCCGCCGGGAGTTTCGGGTTTAATACCGATATTTTAGCAACAAATCTAATAAATCTCAGCGTAGTAATTGGTGTATTGATCTTTTTTGGAAAGGGAGTGTGTGCGGGTTGTTTATTTCAAGAATAGGTTGG